ATAATTTAAAAAAAATATTAATTTTTAGAATTTTTAAGGAAAAAATTATTATATTCATTAAAATTTATTAATATATAAGTATTTATTAATTAATAAAAGATATTTTAAATTTTTATATTAAATTATATTATTTATTAATAAATAAATTATTTATATTTTATTAAATATTTAATTATAAATCATTAAATTAAATTTAAATTATTTATTTAATAAAATATTAATAAATTTAATTTTAAGAAAAAAAATTATAAATAAATTAAAAATTTTAAAATAATTAAAGTTAATTTATAATAATGAATATTAAATTAATTTATTTATAATTAATAATTTAATTAATTAATAATTAATAAATTTATTATATTTAAAATTTATTTATATATATATAATATAAAATATAAAGATAATAATTTATATTAAAAATAAATATAAATAAATATAAATAGAATATAAATAGAATATAAATAGAATATAAATAGAATATAAATAGAATATAAATAGAATATAAATAGAATATAAATAGAATATAAATAGAATATAAATAGAATATAAATAGAATATAAATAGAATATAAATAGAATATAAATAGAATATAAATAGAATATAAATAGAATATAAATAGAATATAAATAGAATATAAATAGAATATAAATAGAATATAAATAGAATATAAATAGAATATAAATAGAATATAAATAGGCATAAATATAGATATAAATAAGTTAATTTTTCTTATTAAATTTATTTTATAATTTAAAATATAAATAAATTTTTAATATTATTGGAAAATTTAAATAATTTTTCATTTTAGTAAAATTAATATTTAAAATAATTATTTAAATGAAAATTTATAATAGAAAATTATATTTATTTTAATATAATATTAATTAAATTGAGTGCCAGCAATTGCGGTTAGACTTAAAATATAAATAAATTATAAAAATTAGATAAAGATATAATAGTATAAGAATCAAAATAATTAATTTAATTTTATATTTATGGTGAAATATGAATATAAATATATATGATTAGTGTAGATTTGATTGAAGATAAATTTAAATAAATTTAATTAAAAACTAGGATTAGATACCCTATTATATAAATAAATTAAGAATTAATTTAAATATTAAATGTAGAATCATTAAAAATAAAAAATTTGACGGTATTTTATAATATTAGAGGAATTTGTTAATTAATTTGATAGTCCACGTTTGGGGAGACTTAATTAAGATATTTTTATATATTGTTGTTGAAAAATTATATTATTAGATATTAATTTAAATTTATATAGATTTTTTTAGTAAAATAATTCAAATCAAAATGTAGAATAATTAAGATTAAATGAATTACAATTAATTTGGTTAGTGGAATTTAAAATTTAATAGTTAAAGAAAGAGGATTTAAATGTAAATTTATAAAAATTTGTAAGTTGAATTTTTTTTAAAATATGTACAAATTGCCCGTCATTTTCATTAATAAATTTGTGAGAAAAGTCGTAACAAAGTAAATATATTGGAAAATGTATTTAGATGATTGTGTAATATATATATATATATATATATATATATATATAATTGACAGTAAAAAATTTTAGTTTAAATAAAATATTTCATTTACATTGAATAGATTGATTAATTAATAGTTAAAATTTTAAATATAAATTTTTAATTTAATTATTGAAGTGACAGAGAGAGAGAGAGATGGAGATAGATTTTTAATTTTTAAATAAAATTTTATATAGATTGATTAATTAGGAGGGTTTTAGTAATATAAATGAATAAATTAATATTAATTATAAAGTTAGTAATGTAAGTGAAAAAAGGATAAATATGTATAAGTAATTTTAATTAGATGTACCTTTTGTATCAGGGTTTATTAAATTAAATTTTTGATTAAATATTTCTCGATAAAAAAAGATTTAAATAAATAATAAATTTAATGTGAAATAATTATTTTAGATATTTATTTAGAGAAGATATTTTAGTCAATTTTTTATGTATCTAGTTTTTTTTTAGATAAATTTAATTTAGATATAAATTTAAATTATAAATAATTTATTAATAATAAGTTAAATAATGAGATTTATATAAAAAATTTATGGGATAATCTATAAGTTAATTTAAAATATTTGGTATAGTGGAAATAGAGATAATAAATATATTTTTAAAATTTAAAATTTTTTGAGAAAATTTAATAATTTATATTATATGAAGCTTAAGAAAATAATATTGTAATTATATATTTGATTTAGAATATTTTATTTAATTGAATAGAAAAATGATTTAATTAATAATATATTGAGTGTAATAATGATAGAATTAGTATTATATTAAAAATTTTGATTTTTGTAATTAATAGTTAAAAAGGAAAAAATTTTTTTTTAAGAATTAGGCAATAATAATTTATTATAAATTAATGATAATAAAATTAAATTCACCTGTTTAATAAAAACATGGTTTTATGGAAATTTATATAAAATTAGTTCTGCTCAATGAATTATAAGAATTTAAATAGCCGCAGTATTTTGACTGTGCTAAGGTAGCATAATCAATTGTCTTTTAAATGGAGACTGGGATGAAGGAATAGATGAGATTTAAGCTTTTTTGGAAAAAAAATAAGAATTTAAATTTTGAGTTAGAATTCTTAAATTAAATTATGGGACGAGAAGACCCTATAGAATTTTATATAGTTTTATAATATTATGAATTTAATTAATTAAATTATAAGATTATATTTTATTGGGAGGATAATAAAATTTTATAAACTTTTATTTTTTATATTAATAATTGAAATAAAAATAATTAGTTAAAACATTAATTAATGAAAAATTGAATGAATTTTTTAAGGTTAAATTTATAGGAGAATTAATTACCTTAGGGATAACAGCGTAATATTTTTATAGAGATCTTATTTGTAAAAATGGTTGCGACCTCGATGTTGAATTAAAATTAAAATTAAATGGAGAAGTTTAATTATTTAGTCTGTTCGACTATTTAAATTTTACATGATTTGAGTTTAGATCGGTGTGAGCCAGATCGGTTTCTATCTATAATTGAATTGAAATTATTTTGTACGAAAGGACTGATAAATTTAGAATAATTTTTATAAATATTAGGAATAAAAATAAAATAGGAAATTACTTTGACAGATAAGTGTATTAAATTTAGAATTTAATTATATATAAAATAATTTTATATAAGTAATAATTAAAAATATTTTTCATTATATTTTATTAAATATTACAAATTTATTAATATTATTAATTATTTTATTAATTGGAATTGCTTTTTTGACTTTATTAGAGCGAAAAATTTTAGGGTATATTCAAATACGAAAGGGTCCTAATAAAGTAGGTTTAATTGGATTATTACAACCTTTTAGGGATGCTATTAAATTATTAAATAAGGAGATATTTTATATTTATAAATCTAATTATAATTTATTTTATTTATGTCCTTTAATAAGTTTTAGAGTTATATTGATTATATGGATATTATTTCCGTATATTACTAATTTTTATTTTTTAAATTATTCAATTTTATTAATAATTTTGTTGATAACTTTAGGGGGTTATTTAATAATTTATATGGGATGATCAGCTAATTCTGTTTATTCAATATTGGGTTCAATACGATCAGTAGCGCAAATATTATCATATGAGGTAAGGTTTATTTTGATTATTTTAGTATTAATAATTATAAGAGAAAGGTATTCTTTTGTGGATTTTTTAAATTTTCAAGTAAATTTTTGGTATATAATTATATTTTATCCTTTATTTATTTTCTATTTTATTAGAATTTTGGCAGAATTAAATCGAAGGCCTTTAGATTTTGTTGAGGGGGAATCAGAATTAGTTTCAGGATTTAATATTGAATTTTTTAGAGGTGGGTTTACATTAATTTTTTTAGCTGAGTATGGGATAATTATTTTTTTCAGAGTATTTAGAGTTATTATGTTTACTAATTTATTAGAGAGTAATTTTTTAATATTTTTTTTTTGTAATTTTTTTAGGTTGATAGTTATTTATATGCGTGGATTATTACCTCGAATACGATATGATGAATTAATATATTTATGTTGGAAAATTATTTTGCCATTTATTTTAATATATATGATTTTTATTTTTGGGGTAAAATTTTTTTTAATAATTATATTATAAATTTATCAATTTTTTTTGTTTTATAATTAGTGGGTATTAATTTTATTATTATAATCTATGTATATAAGTAGAGTGATTGAAATAAGTTAATAGAAAATTTTATTATTTCTTTAATATGTTTTCAAAACATAAACTTATTCAAGATCATTAACTATAAGTTGAATAATATGTATGAGTGTATTAAAATTTTATTTTTATGAAAGTGTAAAGAATTTATTTAATTGTGAATAAATTTTTATTTATTATGTATAAGAAAAATGTGGATTAGTTAAAATAAATATATTTATTTCAAAGGTGGGATATAACAATAGAAATTAAAAAGTAAGAGAAATATATAATAGATAGAATTTGACTAATTATAATATAAGGATGTTCAATTACTTGTGCGCCTGCTCAAGTTAAAAGAATAAATGTATTGATAAAGATTCAATAAATAAGTTGATTAATTGGGTAGATAAATAAAGAATTGAATTTTATATTTATAAAAGGTAATAAGTAGAGAATTAGAATTGAGGATAAAAGGGCAATAACTCCCCCTAATTTATTGGGGATAGATCGGAGAATAGCATAGGCAAAAAGAAAGTATCATTCAGGTTGGATGTGAATTGGTGTAATTATAGGGTTAGCAGGAAGAAAATTGTCTGGGTCGCTGAATATATAAGGATACTCAAGATTGATAATTCAGAAAATTAAGATGAAAATTATAAAACCTAGATTATCTTTAAAGGTAAAGTAATTATGAAAGGGAATTTTGTATAAATTTCTGTTTGTTCCTAATGGGTTTGATGATCCTGTTTCATGGAGGAATAGGAGATGAATTATTACTATTATAGAAATGATAAAAGGTAAGATAAAATGAAGAGAAAAAAATCGATTGAGAGTAGCATTATTAATAGAAAACCCCCCTCATACTCATATTACGATTATATTGCCTATGTAAGGAATGGTAGATATAAGATTTGTAATTACTGTGGCCCCTCAGAATGATATTTGTCCTCAAGGAAGAACATATCCTAAAAAGGCTGTAGCTATAGAAATTAGATAAATTGTTACGCCGATTATTCATGTATTATGAAGTTTAAATGAATTATAATATAATCCACGTCTAATATGAATATAAATACAGATAAAAAATATTGAAGCTCCGTTAATATGAATGTTATGAATTAATCATCCTAATTTTACATTCTGGATAATGTGAATAATTCTATTAAATGCATAATAAGTATTTGGGCAGTAATGTATAGATAGAAAAAATCCCCTAATAATTTGAATTATTAAGAATATTCCTAAAAGAGACCCAAAATTTCATATATAAGAAATATTGATTGGTGTAGGAAGTTTGAGTAAGGAGGAGTTAATTATATTGATTAAATTTTTATTCATAGATTGTTATAATATATGATGGTTAAGTTAAAAGATTAAAGTAAAAATAAGTAAATGTTAATTAATTTTTCGTATAGAGATTGATGTGATTGAACATATTTTGATGATAGTAAATAGAGAAATTAATAAGTATAATATTGTTAAAATTGTTAAATTGTTAAATGGATATTCATATAAGTTTAGGATATTTTGGAAGTTTGATTTATTAATTTTTAAAATGGGATTAATTTCTTTATAATTAAATTTGTAAATATAATTATATGAATTTATTGTTATTATTATATAAATATAAATAATTATGTTTAAAATTATTCTTAAAAGTAAAAATTTATTTAATTTAAAGTTAGATTTTTCATTGGAAATTAATCTAGAAAAATAAAGAAAAATAATCAATAAGCCTCTAATTATAATTAAGAATAATATAATAGAATATATAAAATTTGATTTTCATAATGATAAGTTAAAGCAAATTATAATTCTGTAAATTAGTAAGATAGTTATAATTGTAATTGGGTGAAAATTTATAATATTAGTTATAAGAATAAATATAATTGTTAATAAAGTAAGAATAGTAATTATATAAATAATTAATATATTTTTATTCATAGAATGTAGGTAAAAATTTAACAAAAAATAGTTTAAAATAAAGAATATTAATTTTGGAGATTAAAGGTATAAAATTTTTATTTTTTTGATATTAAGAGAGGAGGATTAGAAAATTTGTATATATTGAAAATTAAGTATAATTAGATTTATATAATTTTTTTATTTAATTACTGATAATTTAAATTAAAATATTTTTAATTTACAAAATTAATGTTTTATAATTAAACTATATTAGTTATTTTTTATGTTGATTTAGTTGTTTATATATATATATATATATTTATTTTAATTTTGATAATTTTTATATATAAATTTATATTGGTTGTTTTAATGGTAGTTGAAATAATAATTTTAAATTTATCAATAATTATATTTATAATTTTTAGATTAATAAATTTAGAGATTTTTATAATTTATTATGTTGTATTTAGGGTATGTGAGGGGGTTTTAGGTTTGGCATTATTAGTTTTAGTAGTTCGATTTCATGGAAATGAATTGTATTATTTAGTTAATATAAATAAATTTTAGTATAGTGAAAAAATTTATATTTTCATTGGTTATGAATGGTATATGATAAAAATAATTACTTTAATTTTTTTTATGATTATTTTAATTTTATTTAATAAAAAAGTAATATTTTTTTATAATTTTTGTTATTTATTGAGATTAATTTTTTTGTTTCGGTTTTTATATAAAGATGAGATTTGAATAAATATTAGAATATATTTTGGATGTGATTTTTTTTCTTTTGGTTTATTATTATTAAGTTTTTGAATTTTAGGTTTAATATTTATAGTTATTCAAATAGAAGAAAGAAGAATTTTTAATAATAGAAAATTATTAATATTTATATTTATAATATTAATTTTAGTTATTTTTTTTTCTTCTTTGAATTTATTATTATTTTATTTAATATTTGAGTTAAGATTAGTACCAACATTTATTATAATTATTTATTGGGGGATGAATTTTGAACGTCTTTCAGCTTCTTATTATTTGTTAATATATACTATATTGATTTCATTGCCTTTATTGATTTATTTAGTTAAGTTATTTAAATTGAATGGATCATTTGATTTAAATTTATTAATAATTAAGTTAATAATAGATGCGGGGGTTTGAGATTATTTAATTTTATTTATAGCTTTTTTTATTAAATTGCCAATTTATATTTTTCATATTTGATTACCGAAAGCTCATGTTGAGGCCCCAGTTTATGGGTCTATGATTTTGGCGGCTATTTTATTAAAATTAGGAGGGTATGGGATTTTACGTTTTATGAATATTTTTATTTCAATTAGAATTAAGTATAATTATTTAATTTTTAGAATTGGTATTATTGGTAGATTTGTAACGAGATTAGTATGTTTAATTCAAATTGATATAAAAAAGTTAGTAGCTTATTCTTCTGTTGTTCATATGAATATTATGTTATGTTCTATATTAACATTAATGAAGTTAGGATTAATTAGAGCCTATATCATAATAATTTCTCATGGTTTATGTTCATCTGGTTTATTTTATATAGTGAATTTATTTTATGAGCGATCTTTAAGACGAGTAATATTTTTTAATAAGGGAATTGTAAATATTTTTTCTTCTTTAGGAATTTGATGGTTTATTTTATGTGCTTCTAATTTTTCTTTCCCTTTTTCTTTAAATTTTTTTAGGGAAATTTTTATAATTAGAGTAATTATTAGGTGAGAGAAAGTAATAATAGTAATTTTAATATTTATTTGTTTTTTTAGAAGAGCTTATTCATTATATTTATTTTCTTACATTCAACATGGATATATTTATTTAGAAGAAAATTTCTATATTATTTATATCAAGGATTTTATAATTTTATTCCTTCATGTATTTCCTTTAATAATGATGATATTAAATATAAACTTTATATATTAAATTTAATAATATATTTAAGTAGTTTAAAAATTGTAAAACATTAATTTGTGGGATTAATAATATGATGGTAAATTTTCATCTTAGATAATTATTAATTTATTAATTTATTCATTTTTTATAATTTTATTATTTTTTATGTTTTTAACTTTTAGAATATTTTTAAATTTAATAAATTTAAGATTTATAATAGAATGAATATTTATAAATTTTAATTCTGTTAATGTAGAGTTTTTTTTAATATTTGATTGAATTTCTTGTTTATTTATTAGAGTAGTAATGTTAATTTCTTCTATGATTATATTATATAGAATAATTTACATGGGGGAAGAAGTTTATTTAGATCGATTTATTAATTTAGTAAATTTGTTTATTTTGTCAATAATTTTAATAATTATTAGTCCTAATGTAATTAGAATTTTATTTGGGTGGGATGGCTTAGGATTGACATCTTATTGTTTAGTAATTTTTTATCAAAATTATATGTCTTTTAATTCAGGGATAGTAACAGTTTTATGTAATCGGATTGGTGATATTGGTTTATTAATAGCAGTAAGAATAATATTTTCTTTTGGTTCGTGAAATTTATTTTTTTTGAGGGATGGAAGATTAATTTTTTTAATTATGATAGTTATGATAGCTGCTATTACTAAAAGAGCTCAGATTCCTTTTTCAGTCTGATTGCCTATGGCAATGGCGGCTCCTACTCCAGTTTCTGCATTAGTTCATTCTTCAACTTTAGTAACTGCGGGCGTATATTTAATAATACGATTTAGAAAGTTTTTAGTAAATAGTTCTATAGATAAAATTTTATTATATATTTCTATTTTTACTATATTTATGTCGGGTTTAATAGCTAATTTTGAGAATGATTTAAAGAAAATTATTGCTTTATCAACTTTAAGACAGTTAGGTTTGATAATAATAATTTTAAGGTTGGGGTTTAAATTTTTAGCTTTTTATCATTTATTGACTCATGCTATTTTTAAGTCTTTATTATTTATGTGTGCAGGTATTATAATTCATTTAATAGATAATAATCAAGACATTCGGTTATGTGGAGGGTTAAATGAATATATTCCTTTTGTTATAATAAGATTTTATATATCAAGATTAGCATTAATAGGATTTCCTTTTTTAGCTGGATTTTATTCAAAAGATTTGATTATAGAGATAATCTATATAATTAATATAAATGTGTTTTTATTAGTGTTGATTTTAATATCTCTTTCTTTTACAGTTTCTTATTCTTTACGATTGATATATTATATTTTTTGGGGGGAGAAAAAATGTAAAAGATTTTATTATTATAAAGAAAATTCTTTAATAAATTTATCAATATTTATTTTAATATTATTAAGTTTAATTATAGGTTCAATATTAATGTGAATATTTTTTTTTGATAATTATTTTTTATTTATACAAATTTATATAAAATTTTTGACTATTTTTATATTAATTTTGGGGATTATAATTAATTTTTTTATAAGTATGAAGAATTTGTTGAGATTATATTTATATATTTATTTTTTTAGTTCTATGTGGTTTATAAATTATATATATATATGAATTTATAAGCCTGTTTTAAATTTTAGAAATAGGGTTTATAATTTTGATAAAAGATGAGTAGAATTTTATAGAAAAAATTTAATATTAAATTTTTATAAAGAAATTAATGTTATAAATAATATATATAAAATTTTTATAGTTTTATTTGTGATTTTATTTTTTTTATTAATAATTAAAATATTTATTTAAAGTTAAAAAAAAATATTAGTATAAAATAATTTAAATAGCTTATATATTTGTTTAAAGCATAATATTGAAGATATTAAGAAAATACATTAAGATATTTTTAAATAAATTTTAAAAATTAATTTATTTATTTATAAATAGAAGAAATATTTTTTTTATATTGAAAATATAATGTTTTATTTTAAACTATATAAATTATTAATATTATATTAATATAAATAATAAAGAAGATAATGTATAAAAATTTTAATAAGAATTTTAAATTTTAATAGATAATTATAAAGTATAATAATGAAAATAATTGAAATAAAATGATTATATTGATCATTATATATTGAATTAGAAGTTCAATTTAAATTTATTTCTTATGAATTTTTTTTTTAAAATTAACTGGAATTATGTATGGTAATTCAATTAAATTATTAACAGTAATATACCTCTATTTTGGTTTCAGTTAAATAAATCTTTTAGATTATTTAAAATAATCAATTTTTAAGTCGAAATTAAAAGTAAATAATTACTTTAAAAGAGGATAGGTATAAAAAGGATTTAAAAAATATTAAAGATTTATATATTATTAATATAATTTTTAAATGCAATTTAAATGTTATTATTTAACTAAAATCCTTTGGTTATATTATATTATTTTTTTCAATCAATTGATTGTTCTAGATATTCAATTATCAATCCTAGGGTTAATATTAGAAGAAATAATAAAGAGGTTATTAATATAATTTTATTTAAAAAAAATATCATGAAGATTAAAGGGATTAGAAGGGTAATTTCGATATCAAAAATTAGAAAAATTAATCTGATTAAGAAAAATTGAATTCTGAAAGGTAGGCGAGATTTTGAGATTGGATCGAATCCACATTCAAATGGGGAGATTTTTTCTCGTGATTTTGATAATTTAATAGAGATTAATAAATTAATTATTAAAATTAATCTTGAAATAGAAATAAATAGTAAAGATATAATTAATATTGATATAATTATTTATATTAAAATATTTTAAATTTTTTAATTGGAAGTTAAATGTAATTATTTATACTATATAAATTTATTTAGTAGATTAGATATAAAATTTAAGATTTAATATCTTCATCAATAAATTGAAATATATAAAAATAATCATACTACATCTACAAAATGTCAATATCAAGCTGCTGCTTCAAATCCAAAATGGTGAATTTTTCTAAAATGAAGAAGATTTAGTCGTAAAAGACAAATAGAGAGGAATAAAGTTCCAATAATAACGTGAATTCCATGAAACCCTGTTGCTAAAAAAAATGTTGATCCATAGATAGAATCTGCGATTGAAAATGGAGATTCAAAATATTCGATTACTTGGAGAGTTGTAAAGTAAATACCTAGAATAATTGTAATTATTAATCTATTAAATCTTTCTTTAAAGTTTATATTAAGAATAGAATGATGAGATCATGTGACAGTTAGGCCTGAGGAGATTAAAATAATAGTATTTATTAAGGGAATATCAAATGGATTAAATGGTTTAATTCCTACTGGAGGTCATAATTGACCAATTTCTATGGATGGTGCTAGGGAAGAGTGAAAATAAGCTCAAAAGAAAGAAATAAAGAAAAAAATTTCTGAAATAATAAATAAGATTATGCCTAGCCGTAGGCCTTTATAGACTAGTGGGGTATGAGATCCTTGAAATGTAGATTCACGAGTTACATCTCGTCACCATTGAAATATGCAAATTAAGGTGCATGGGATAGATATATAGATTAAGTAATTAAATTTATGAAATCATATAATTAAAGAAATTAGATTATTAAATAATCTTATAGAAATAATAATTGGCCATGGGCTAACAGAGACTAAATGAAAGGGGTGATTTTGAGTAATTTTTGTCATAAAAAAATTATTAAATAAAGATGAATAAATATATTAAACTTCTCTTCTATAAAGAGTTGATAAGATTGAAAATACATAGGCTTGAATTAATGAAACTGAGAGTTCAAGAATAAAAAGAAGGATCTGTGAAAATATTATAATTAATATGATTAATAAATTGTTAATAACTTGTCCTGATGAACCAAAAAGAGAGAGAAGTAAGTGACCTGCAATTATGTTAGCTGTTAAACGAATGGCTAAGGTAAAGGGACGGATAATTAAACTAATAGATTCAATAATAACTATAAAAGGTATTAAGATAAAAGGAGTGCCTGTTGGAGTTAAGTGGGAGAGAAGGTCATTCAAAAAGTTTATTACACTAAATAAAATTATTCTTAATCATAGGGTTAGGGATAGGGATAAGCAAATTCTTAAGTGCCTAGTAGCTGTGAAAATATATGGGAAAAGTCCTATAAAATTATTTCTAAGAATAAAAAAAAATAATCTTAAAAAAATAATTAAATTAGAAAATGAGTAATTAATAAGAATTTTAAATTCTTTTAAGATAAATATTATAATAATGTTTAAAAATATTTGATATCGTGAAGGAATTAATCAGTATTGGAAAGGAAAGATTATAAAAATAATTATTGTACTAAGTCAATTTAGAGAAAGATTAATTCTAGTTGAAGGATCAAAAATAGAAAAAAGATTAATTATCATTTTCAATTTCATTTTATTTTAGAAGAAGGGGGGAGAAAAATATAGGATTTTGGAGGTAGGTATAGGAAGTAAAATAGGCTAATAATTATAAATAATAAAGTTATAGAAAAAATTATTAAAATTAATCATATCATTGGTATTATATGTGGAATTAAAGAATATTTATTAAATAAAATATTTTTAAATTGACAATTTAATGGTTTAAATTAAACTAATTCTTTTCATTAAAAATAGTAGTTAATCTATTATATTTGATTTAAAAAATCAAAACTTACTTATTTCAGTCATTTAATGACTAGAAATATATAGAAATAGGGGGAAGGTAGGGAAAAAGGAAGGTAAGAGAGGGGTATAAAATTATATATTGTATTGAGAAAAATATTTATAAGATTGTTATTTTATAAATATAAATTTATTAAGAAATAATTTTTAATCAATTTTTAAAATTTAAGAAATTAGTTGATTCAATTACAATGGGTATAAATCTATGATTTATACCACAAATTTCAGAACATTGTCCAAAGAAGATTCCTGGTCGATGTATAATTAGCATTGATTGATTTAATCGTCCAGGGGTAGAATCTATTTTGATTCCGAGAGATGGGACGGTTCATGAGTGAATAACATCTATTGAAGTTGTTAGGATTCGAATGGGAAAGTTAAATGGAAGAATACAACGATTATCTACATCTAGAAGTCGAAATTCGGAAATTTTTAATTCATTAGAGGGGATTATAAATGAGTCAAATTCAATATTTAAAAAATCTGAATATTCATATCTTCAGTATCATTGATGTCCAATAGATTTAATAGTTATTTTGTTGTTATATATTTCGTCTGAAAGGTATAAAATTTTAATAGATGGAATAGCAATAAAAATTAAAATAATTATAGGGGTGATAGTTCAAATTAGTTCAATCGAATGTCCTTGAAGAAGAAATCGATTAATAAATTTATTATTAATTATTATAAATATAATAAAAAAAATAAGTAAAGTAATAAAAATTAGAATTATTATAGTAAAATCATGAAAAAAAATTATTATGTCATATACTGGAGAATTGGAATTTTGAAGAGAAATTAGTCAAGTATTAATTTTTAATAAAAGAATATAATTACTTTATTTATGGGATTTAAATCCATTGCACTTTATCTGCCATATTAAATTAAAGTTTTACGAAATTATTAATTAAATTAAATAGAAGGAATTTCATTATATCTATGATTAATCGGGGGTAGGGGCCTTAATCATTCTAAAGAGGAATTTAAAAAAAATATATTTAAAATTAGTCGTTTGGATGCTAGAGCTTCTCAAATGACAAATATTAAAAAGATTAGGCTAATAATAGATATGAATGAACCAATTGATGAAATAATATTTCAACATAAGTATGAATCAGGGTAATCAGAATATCGTCGAGGTATTCCTCTTAGTCCTAAAAAATGTTGAGGAAAAAAGGTTAAGTTTACTCTAATAAATATACAGATAAATTGAATATTTAAAAGATAATTATTTAATGAAAATCCTGTAATTAGAGGAAATCAGTGAATAAATCTTGCAATAATAGCAAATACAGCTCCTATAGATAAAACATAGTGAAAATGGGCTACAACATAATAAGTATCATGAAGAATGATATCAATTGAAGAGTTAGAGAGTATTACTCCAGTTAATCCGCCTATAGTAAATAGAAAGATAAATCCTATAGATCATCAAAGGGTTGAATTGTAATTAATCTTAGTTCCATGAAGAGTAGTGATTCATCTAAAGATTTTAATTCCTGTAGGGATGGCGATAATTATAGTTGCGGAAGTAAAGTAGGCTCGAGTATCTACATCTAAGCCAATTGTGAATATATGATGGGCTCAAACTACGAATCCTAAGAATCCGATTGCTATAAGCGCATAGATTATACCTAAAGCTCCAAAAGTTTCTTTTTTACCTCTTTCGTTTATGATAATATGAGAAATTAGACCGAATCCAGGAAGGATCAAGATATAAACTTCAGGGTGACCAAAAAATCAAAATAAGTGTTGATAAAGAATTGGATCACCTCCTCCGGAGGGGTCAAAAAAAGAAGTATTTAAATTTCGATCAGTTAAAAGTATAGTAATAGCTCCTGCTAGAACAGGGAGAGATAGAAGTAATAAAATTGCTGTAATGAGAATGGATCAAACTAGAAGGGGGATTTTATCTATAGATAAGTTTTTATGATGTATATTAAGAATGGTAGAGATAAAATTAATTGCTCCTAAAATAGAAGATATACCTGCAATATGTAAGGAAAAAATTGTTAGGTCAACAGAAGGTCCATTGTGAAATATATTTGAAGCTAAGGGGGGATAAATTGTTCATCCTGTTCCAATTCCATCATTAATAAAATTACTTAATAATAAAAGAGAAATAGATGGGGGGAGAAGTCAGAATCTTATATTATTTATTCGAGGATAGGCTATATCAGGAGATCCAATTATAAGGGGGATTAAGAAATTTCCAAATCCTCCAATTATGAAAGGTATAACTATAAAAAAAATTATAATAAATGCATGCCTGGTAACTATAGAGTTATAGATTTGGTCATTATTAATTAGGGCATTAGAAGATCCTAATTCTAAGCGAATAATTATTCTTATAGACGAGCCTAGTATTCCTGCTCAAATAGCAAATAAAAAATATAAAATACCAATATCTTTGTGATTAGTAGAATATAATCATTTATTCATAAATAATAATAATAATAATAATAATAATAATTAGATAAAAATGTTATGTCTGATAAAAGTAATAAATTGTAAATTTATATATGAAATTAAAATATTTCTAACATTATAAAAAAAATTTATTATATAAGCATTATTTTAATTGATAAAAGTTTTTAAAGTAATTTAAAAATTAAAATAAAATTTTATAGTTTAAGGTAAAAATATTAAATTGCAAATTTAAAGATATTTGATGAAAGTTAAAATTTTAAGATTTATAAAAGTTTAAAAATTTATTTGTTAAACTTTGAAGGTTTAAAGTTTGTAATAACTTAAAATCTTAAATAATAATAAATAATAAAGCTAATATTAATCTAATTAAAATATATAGGGAATAATTAATTTTAAAAAAATTTATGAAGATTATTGGTTTGATAATAAATTTATTTTTAATTGAGTAAAAAAATAAAATGGAAGTTATAAAATTAATGTAGATATAGATTAAAATAAATGAATTAAAAATTATTAAAATAAAAATAAAATGTAAATTTGAATTTAGAATAAAAATAAAAATTCTGATTCATTTAAAAAGGAAGAATGTTAGGGGAGGGATTCTAGCTAAGTTTATAATTATTATTAAGTAGATTAGATTGAAGTTAAAGGACGAGTAGATATTAAAAAAATAATTGTAGGAGAATTTATATAAAGATAGAGTATAGGTGAGTGTGAATAAGATAAGGGAGTAAATAATCATATAAATTAATCAGAGTGAAGATTTTATTAGGATTAGAAATAATATTCATCTGGTTTGATTAATAGAGGAAAAGATTAAAATTATTTTTATATTTAAAAGATTAATTATTTTAAATATAGATATAAATGAAGAAGATAAAATTAAGTAATAAAAGATAATATTATTAATTTTAATAATAGAAATTATGTAAAATGGAGTAATTTTTTGAATTGTTAAAAGAATAAAGATTATATTTCAATCAAGGTAAGAGGATAAAATTGGCAATCAAATATGAAAAGGAGGGATACCTAATTTAATTATAAAAGCAATATAAAAATAAATCGAGAAAAAATTTATATTTAATAAGAAAATATTATTGTAAATTAGGGAAAAAATTAGGAGTAAAGAAGCTATAGTTTGAACAATGTAATAAAAAAAAATAATTTTTTTATTATAAAGTTTTATTCTTAAATAACAAATAAATAAGAAATTATTAATTTCTAATAAAAATCAAATTAATAATAAGTCTTGGAAGAATAGGGGAATTAAAGCAAAATTGATTAAATTGCTAAGAATAAAAAATTTATAAAATAAATTGAATATGATAATTAAAATTTTTATTAATTTAGTTAATTTATAAAATTAATTTATGGTAATAATATTAATATAAATTTTATATATATATATATATAAGAAGATGAATATATATTAATTTAAATTAACTTATAATAAATAATATAAATATTATTATTATTATTATTGGGTGATTAATTTATTATTTAAAATTAAAATATTAAAAAAAATTGTTAATATATTTTATTGTAATGAAAGCATAAAAAATTTTTGAAATTTTTAGAAATAGTTTAAATCTATTAAATATAGATTTAATGAAAACATTAAAAAAATGTATGATTTATTCTATCAAAATAATCCTTTTAAATCAGGCATATCATTAAGGTTTAAAAAATTTTTTTTAGTTAATATTTATTTAATAATAAATTATTTAAAAAAATTAAAAATTAATTAAATAAATAAATGAATGAAAATGATTAAAAATAATTTTATAAAGAAAAAAAATAATGAATATATATATATATATATATATATAATTATTGTGTTGAATTTAATTAATTATATAATAAAATTAATAAATTGAAAAATGAATTAAAAAAAAATATTTAAAATATAGATAAGAAATAAGTAAGCTAATTATTGTTAAGCTTTTAGGTTCATACCCTAAATATAGAAATAGAATTTTTCTCTTATTTA